GAAATCCTTCGTGGATGAAACCAGAGGGAAAAATGCCATTGCCAAAAAGTGACAAGATAACATTTCCATTTATTCATAAAAAGAGACGTCCCTTTTGAAGCCAGAATGCATTTTCTTTGATATCTAACATAATGCATGCAAGGTTCTTGGACCAACCAAAGGTTCACCTGACAATCCGTAACCTTAAGAAGGACGCTCCCCAGACATTCTATTTTTCCATAGAAATAGATTCGTTCAAGAAGAACTCCAAAAGATGTTGATTGTAAATGAGAAGATTGGTTACGTAAAAATATGAAAATGGATTCGTATTCACATACATAAGAATTATATAAGAATAAAAAGAATCTTTGATTTCGTTTTAAACCGGCTTTATTTAGAGTACTAAGACTCCAATACTCGTTGAGAAAGAATCGTAAGAAATGCAAAGAAGGGGCATCTTTTACCCAATAGCGAAGGGTTTGCACCAAGATTTCTACATGGACAGGGTAGGGGATTAGGATATCTAACACAAAATCGAAATGTGAAAAATTGTCTTCTAAAAAGGGAAATATTGAATGAATGGATCGTAAATTATGAGATTTGACTATCTTTTGCCTTTTCCCTTCTAGAGAAGATATTAATCGTAGAGAAAATGGAATTTCCACAATAAAAGAAAACCCCTCTGATAGGATTTGAGAATACAAATCCTTGTTGCGGCCCCAAAATGGATTTTTCTTCAAATCATTCGTAGAAATCAGAAAGTGGTTCTGTTTATACATTCGAGTAATTAACCGTTTCACAATCAGTAAACTGGATTTATTCTCAGAATCCCGATTTTCTGACAAAAAGGATCGACTCAAACTACGATCATGAGCAAATGCATAAATATACTCCTGAAAAATAAGTGGATATAGAAAGTCCTGTTGTCGAGATCTCTCTAACTGTAAATCTCTTTGGATTTCCTCCATTTGAAATTCGATTGGAATCAAAGGTAGTTTAGGGGGTTATCAAATGCTACATAGTACGATACAGTCAAAACGGGGTATTCTTTTCTACTAAGAAAAAATACCTCGAACTTATCAACAGATTCTCTGCCCTTTCTTTTTTCCATTTCATTTAGTCTATGTTATAGGATAAGAAGATGGTTAGAAATCTTTTATTTTTTAAACCTAATCGCTCTTTTGATTTCGGAAAAATTCGTTATCAATATACTGCTTCTTTTACACACCTCCATTCCATAATATAGAATGCCAATAGTTAGGATTCAGTAAAAAAAGATAGAATCCACTCGTGGGAGAAGAAGCTCTTCCCGTATCAGGCACTAATCTACTTTTAACGTCTAATTAGATCGGGAAATTATTCCAATTAAGAACAAAAGCTGGTTGCTTTTTCTTTCTAATAAAAAATTGAAGCCCTGGGGCCATATCCATTTATTCATTCGACCCAACTTTCTTTTGTTCCATTCCAAGAATTTCAACAGGGTTTTCTACCGATCCTATAAAAATGAAATACGCTTGGAACTTTCCATTGATACGACATGCTATTTTTTCCATCCATTCCCTTTCAGGATCAGTCGCGGTCTTCCAAACTTTTCCAATGGTATGGACGAATTCCTCGCTTCATCTATATGTGTAAAAGATTCTAGCCGCACTTAAAAGCCGAGTACTCTACCGTTGAGTTAGCAACCCGAATAAAAGCGAAATGAAAAAAAAAATGTAGTTTTCAACTCAGGTATGTTATAGATACACTATAAAAATCAAAAATCAATCAAGTTGAATTGAAACAAAGAGAAAGGAGATGAACTAATCAAATCATTCAACAAAAAAAAAAAAAAAACAGATCATTTGAATTTGGTAAAAAAACCTATGGGACGGAAATAAATGGACCCCTTCTCACTTATCAAGATGAATTATATTTGTTCGATACACTGTTGTCAATATAAAAAAAAATGGTGAAAAAAGAATAAACTGGAATAAAGAAAAAGAAATTGCATTTTATTTGAAATAAAATTAACAATCCAATAATATTCAACCTCTATTAGCACTACATATCTAATCTACATATTGTATAGATAGATACAATAAAAAATCTAAAAGAAAGAAAAAAATCGTTGCATAATAGATGGATTTCATCAATCTAAGTGGAATAAGTAAAGTAGATTTCTTTCGGTTAGTGGAGTTCTAATGAAAACCGCACAATTGAAGGAAATGTCCCGATTTTTTATTTATCGTATCAAGTTTTTTCGTTCTAGACCGTCAGATTCGATGGAAGCAATGATAAATAGATACGAATAGAACAGAAAAAGGGGGTCAAAAAAACAAGTATAGAAAAACTATAGAAAATTCTATACAAGTTGGTACCCCCCTTGGTATTACTTTAATTTAATTTCGTTTGATTGGACGGAAGTTCCTTAAAAACTTCCGCTTTCTTTAAAAGATTATGAACAGTTACTGTGGGTTGAGCCCCTATTTCGAGGAAATATAGAATAGCAGGAACATTTAAATAAGTTTGTTTCTTTATTGGATCATAAAACCCCAGTGTTCTAAGGTCTTTTCCTTCTCTGCGAGATCGAACATCAATTGCAACAATTCGATAGACGGCTCATTGGGATAGATATAGATGAACAGGACCCCCCCTAGAACCGTATAAGAAGTTTTCTCTTCGTACGGCTCGAGAAAAAATGATTGAATTCAAAGTTTTGTCTATGTATATATACAATTCGAATATTCTAATAAATCAATGACAAAAGAGCCTATAACATAGACTATACTATGATTTCAGTCTTTTTTATTTGCAGGAAGAAAATAAAAAAGAAACCATTCGTACTCATAACTCAAGTTAGATTATTTTCAAAGAAAATCTTTAGTCAATTTCATTTATTGAGCGGTCTTTACCCCGCTTTCTTTGTCTCGTTTAAAATTCGATTTAGATTCTTGAATTTGATCCAATTCTTGAGACTAGCGAGACAATTCAAACGGCATTTCCTTGTTTTTGGATCCTTATTTTTTGATTTTAAATCATTGGGTTTAGACATGACTCCGGTGCTTCTTTTCTTAATGCTTTCAAAATGGCAGCAACATACCCCTTGTTGATTAAAGAATCATACGGACAATTGATTCCCCGTGATACACTTTGAATCCAAAAAGTTTGATCAATTGCAACAAGTTTTTTTTTTTTGAATTGCAAACTTGTTTGAATTGGATCCTTCAGATTTGGATATATTATATGGAAGAAGATCTATTTACGAAGTTGTTCGGATTGATTGGCATTAACCCTAGATTCTTGACCCCGAAAAAGAACTGAATCCTTTTCTACTCGAGCTCCATCGTGAACTATTAACAACTCCCCCAAAAGGAAGGGTTCTAATGTAAAAACAATGTCGAGACAAGAGCACCTTCATCATTTATTACTAGATAAATGGAAAATGGTGGATGAAAAAATCCACAAAGGATCATATCCTTCAAGTCGCACGTTGCTTTCTACCACATCGTTTCAAACGAAGTTTTACCATAACATTCCTCTTATTTGGAACTGAATTGATTCAATCGTGGAATCATGAATAGTCATTGGTTGAGTTGTACATAGCCGTCGTACTCTAGATCTTATATTTTCTATGTATGTGTAACTTCTATATAGGAGATATGTGTAATATGGGTAGTGGAATTATTTTTCTGAAAAAGTCTTAGCATGACAGCAGCTTTAACATACCTAAAGCTATTTTTTAGATAAAATAGAATAGAAAGTAGAAATCTAGAATCTATAAATATAAACAAATAACGTTTTGAATCTTAATCTTCAAGTGATTGATATAGAATAGATTCCACCTTTTCTACTTTTTGAATCCTAGAAATTCCATTCTTGTGATTGAACTAAAACGACACGTACCATATAACCATAACCCTATATATAGATAAGCTAAACATTTCTTCATTTTAAATGGATTTTTGTTAACATATTTTCAATACTAATCTTTTCATAAAGTGCAAAAAAATAGGGGATAAGATAAACCACCCCCGCCCCAATCATTTCATCGATTTCCAACTCTGCATTTGAACTAAACACGAAATACCAAAAAAATGGATATGCTCTGGGACGGAAGGATTCGAACCTCCGAATAGCGGGACCAAAACCCGTTGCCTTACCACTTGGCCACGCCCCATTTCCATTTTAAATTCACACTAAAAAACAATAGTCTTGTTATTGATTTTTTGTCAACTCCAGTCCAAAGATCTATATATCTATAGAATATACTGGTATTAGGGTTTTGATACATATTATTATAGATTATAGATATTATCTATCTATAATAGAATATAATTGAATTTATTGATCATTACATAGAATTCAATTAAGATATTGTATGAAAGTATGATTCCTTCTATTCTCCTTTGAGAATTGGAGGATTTTTGATTGGGTGGATTTCAAGAAAAAGAAAGAAGGATTTTTTGTATACCTTACAGACTTTCTTCCTTTTTCCGTATCTCAAAAACTCAATCAAATTGCAATTATCTCCAAGAACAAAATGTCTGCTATGCTTAATACCGCAAGTTTGATCTGTATTAATTCTGCCCTTTATTTGAGTCCTTTTTTCTTCTTCGGCAAATTGCCTGAAGCCTATGCTTTTTTGAATCCAATCGTAGATATTATGCCAGTCATCCCTTTGTTTTTTTTGCTCTTAGCTTTTGTTTGGCAAGCTGCTGTAAGTTTTCGATGAAATCTTTAATAAAAATATCCTAGAAAATGAATGCATGATTTTTCGCGAAAAATTGCTAACAACTGCAAAAATCAGATAGTCTGAACCTTAGATTCGGACACTAAAATTATTGGATAGTCGCCAAAACTCTGGTTTACCCGTATTTCCTCATTTTAAATCCTTTATTCATTCCAGGGAAAGACCCTAACCCCATTAGGGTCTCCCACAACATCTAATTTGAATAGGAAAGTATTTTTTTAATGAAAAAAAATACGATTTCTTGGTTTCAAAATAGGATATGTGGTAGAAAAATGGAAGATCTATTCTC